TATAGAATATAAAAATTTATCCAATTTCTACCTATTATTATGATATTACGATCAGATTGGGTACCAAAAAAATAAATGGATTCGGGATGAAATCTGCTCTTTATGAATGAGATAAAGACAGAATAATCAGGAGCAGTATAGAATTTCCTTTTTTTAGCACACTTTAATGTTCAAAAAAGAATTCGCGGATTCTTTTTGGTAGTAGAATTTATAGATAGAATACGATTGAATTGCGTAATAGTAATAGGAGTAGTATTTATTAAGTACATGCCGATATACCTATCCGCATATCGCATCTTTTATCGTAATTTTACTTGTGGCAACAGAAGTCAGGTCGCACTATATCATAATTCCTATTTTCTATTCAAAATATTCAATGAAAAATTTAAGCACGATAATTCTCTATAGGGATATGTACATAAGAGAAAGACCCAATTCGGTATCTGTGTAACAATTTCTGTTCTGGGGTTTACATATACACATATATTTTGTTATAATTGAAATTGAAAAGGATTGATTATTGAAAATAATTGATACTGATTCTGATTAGTCGTAAATCAATTTGATTTTGTTATACCATTAAAGAAACACAATTTGAGATACAAATTTAAGAACCGTTCACTAATTCTAAAGTAAAAATAGTTAATGGTTCCAATTTGCCCTGAATTTTTCGGTCTGTGACCGGAAATCTATTTTTTCTCTTTTCAATAGAAGGAGAAGGGAAGTTTTTAAGCAGTGTGTCTTTTGAGATACAATCAATCGAAGAGAATAATCTAAACTGGATCCAACCAATAAAAAATAGGGATTAATTTTTGAAAAGGGATAAGTACAATGGGATTCAAGATCAAAAAAAAATTAGTAATAGAATATGGATGGATAAAAATATTATCCATTTTTTTTTTTGGATCAGATTTGGCGGCATGGCCAAGTGGTAAGGCGGGGGACTGCAAATCCTTTATCCCCAGTTCAAATCCGGGTGTCGCCTGATCAACAAAAGACTTGAAATTTCTTATTCTGCTGATCTAACTCGACAAATTCTTGCCCCGCAAGAAGCAGAGGCAAACGACTAGGCCTGTCGATACTTGATTTTTAGAATCCATAATTCTATAAAAAAAACTGTAAATTTTTTTTTCTCAAAATCTGGGTTCTGGGTACCGGTCCAAACCGGTACCAATAGGTATGAAGTAACCCTTACTTATTAATAATTGATTCGGACATTTATTTGATTTATGATATCAATTGAATCAAATAAATAGTGAGAGTCAATTCTGGGATTCAGAACTACGAAAGTAAGAGGTCGGAAATCTTAGTATCCAAAGGTTCCTAAAGGACACTCCATTTTTGCTCCTAGGATTGAAGAATAGATTATACGAAAGACTATCAAGACTTCCTAATTATCTTACACTACCTATACTAAATACTAAAATAGTGTTTACTGACTCTGTCTGGAATTAGATTGAATAGAATAGGCTGATGGGAAATCAATTTAGAAGTTGTGGAAAGGACTGAAGATACTTTGTATCCAGACTCACGAGAGGCTTTGAGTACTCAAACATTCAATCAACATGGTTGGGCGGCTCTTATTTATAGAGTAAAAAGAAAAGTTGAAAAAAAAAAAAATTCTTTGCCCGTGTACGTGTAGGGGATTACAAAAAAAAGAATGTATGTAATAATGGTGGTGGTGTCTTACCATTCCATTCTTTCACAGAAAGAAAGACGTAAGCCTTAGATCAAATAAAATAGAGGTATCAGATAGATGGTTATCTATCTTGATGGTATATTTTGACGTCTTTTGCTTATGAAAGAAAGGTAACAAACAATAGGTCTTACTATTTCTACATGTTCCATTAGGAGCATTCCTTTGCTATTTCCAAATAAAAGGTGTGTGTATCGTATTTGTGCTTAATGCTTCCCGATTCTACCAGAAATTTTATAATATAGGAACTTGTTACGAGTGGATTCATTGGATTAGTTCATCAATAGCCTTAAGTCAGAATCCTATTTTCTTTTGACTCTGCACCATTGATTCCACTATGATTATTGATCAATAATCAATAATGAAATAATTCCTTCATAGAGATAGGAGACATAATTCACATGGATATAGTAAGTCTCACTTGGGCTGCTTTAATGGTAGTCTTTACATTTTCCCTCTCACTCGTAGTATGGGGAAGAAGTGGACTCTAGGGGTACTACTAATTTAATAATCGATTGAGTGATCGAATTGTATCAATCGTTTAATTGATCGTTTTGCGAAATAAAAAAAAAAAAAAAAAGATTCCGTTTTATTTTATTTTTATTTTATTTTTATATAGTTAATATATGCCCCTACCCATACTATTTTTCCTCCATTGATTTTTCGATGGATCTCGGGACTTATACTTATATAGACTTATACTTATATATATATATATATATTTAGTTCATTATATATAAATAAATATATATTTTATATTATATATAAATATAAATTATATATAAATATAATTATTATATATAAATAAATTATTATATATAAATAAATTATTATATATAAATAAATTATTATATATAAATAAATATATATATTATTTTATATATAAATAATAAATAAAATTAAATTATATATATATATAAAAAAAAAACTAATTATTAATATAAATCTATATATTAAGTTATAAGTTATTAAGAAGCCTAGGAATTAGAAGAGTTGGCCTTGGATTATTTTGGATTGATCGAAACCCATACAAGTAGATGTAGCGAAAAAAAAGAAATAGAATTAGACTGCTATTTCGATGTATATGTATATATATTAGATGTACATCTAATACATGTACATATTGTAAATTGATCTATATCTATATAAAACCATATCTGTATACAACTTTATATGATAAAATTTATATGATCATACTATTTATATGATAATAAATTTATATGATAAAAATATACAATACTATCTAGTGCGGTAGAAAGAACTATATATAGTTCTTTCTACCACACTATCTCAGATACTTATGATTCCAGCCAAATCATTTCATTTAAAACTTGGAGTTTTAATCCCTTTCTTTTATTTCTTCAATCATTGATAAGAACTAATAATCCAACCAAGTTTCAGTTAAATTAATCATTTTGACTGACTGTTTTTACGTAGATGATAAGTAAAAAAGCAGTAGGAACTAGAATGAACAGTGCAGTAGCAATAAATGCGAGAATATTGACTTCCATAATCTCATTGTTTTTTTTACTTCGCAATAACTCGGGATCTAATCCCATAGAGATAAGAAATTTTACTCCTGTCAATTCAATGGGATGAATTGAATTCTGATGATACTGAATCGGATCAATATTATGAATAACAATATCTGATCTATCAAATCGATTCATCGTCGAGAATTGAATAGTATAACATAAGAAAATCTTTTATTTTATCCATACTAAATCCGAAATGGGATTCTTTATTGGATCAGGAATTCCATTGAATTTTTCATTCTTTTTTCCACTTTTTTTTATTTTCCATAACCTACTGTCTTTGTCTTCCTTATACAACTCTCTTTCCTTATACTTATACATACAATTATGAGATATTATATGACCGGTATTCTATGGGTCACACAGATCTAAACAGTAGAAGTGAGATGGAAAAAAGGACGGGTGCTAAGTGGAAAAGATCTAATATTCCAACAAATTTACTAAAAAGGGGCGTTGCTTGGTCTTTTATTTTATTAGTATAGTATCTCTTCTTCTTTCTTGGATTGAGACTAGAACGCATACATCAAAAATTCAGTGTGCAATTTGCATGAGAATAGATAGATTGTTTCCAATTAGTAATTGAGGATACACAAACAAAGTCGAGGTAATTATGTTAAGTTCATTGTGTATCGTACAATAAACGAATACAATTTGTGTATGTATTCCCGGTAAAAATAGGGGAACTCTATTCCATTTCATTGTTCTTGAACAATTGAAAAAGAAAGTCAGACGAGTATGGTATCTATTAAAATACTGAATATAGTAATGCCACCGATTGTACCAACTTACATATGTCTCCCCTTATCAATCGGTATTAGTGAAAGAAATTGAAATTCCCGTACTTGTCTGATGATAAATGCGAAACGAAAAACAAAAGAAATAAGGATCCCCGCTGGGGATTAGATCTTGCTACCTGTCCCCCCTTTCACAGAAAATGGAGAGATGAATTTATCAATTCATCGGATCCTAGTTCGGGACTGACGGGGCTCGAACCCGCAGCTTCCGCCTTGACAGGGCGGTGCTCTGACCGATTGAACTACAATCCCAGCAAGGTGTATGGCATACATATTCTTACTAGTTTTATAAGAACATTCTATTCGTTGTGTTGTAACAGAAACAGGAATGATATACTGAATATCCACATGGATATGGAATATAGTGAGAGCGACACGGATTACTAGTAACGAGTGGGTATTTTATTGCCAAAAAAATGGATAATCAATTTTTCAATGAGAAAAAGAATTATTTTTTTTTTTATGATACTTAATTAAGATTAAGTATCATTAATCTAGATCGTTAGAAAAATCAGAACGAATGAGAAAAACATGGATAGAGAAAAAATTGACTCTTTCTCTTCATTTCTACGGATCAGGCATTTCTGTTTCTGGAGGACAAATTGGTTATTCCATATTCATGGAGCAACGAATTATTGGGCCGAGCTGGATTTGAACCAGCGTAGACATATCGTCAACGAATTTACAGTCCGTCCCCATTAACCGCTCGGGCATCGACCCGGGAAGAATTAATTCTAGATTTATTGATAATCTACGATCAACTTCCTCCCTACCCCCAGGGGAAGTCGAATCCCCGCTGCCTCCTTGAAAGAGAGATGTCCTGAACCACTAGACGATAGGGGCATATCCACCCGACCGTCATAATACTATGATAATCATCATCATAGTATTATCATACTATGAACAGTTTTTTGGAATTGTCAATAGAATCTAATGGTATGACTAGATCCGAAGAGTCTTTCCTACTTTTATGTT